GTCTCACACAAAATGGCCCTTCCAGGGAAAAAAGAAAAAAAAGTATATGAACGTGAGGCTCCACTTTCTGATTCTAGCCCGAGCCACGTACTTGCTCCTTGTCCTTTAGGAGTGGATAGAGAAACCACCGGGAGCCTGAAGGATAGCTTACGACATTTGGAAGAAACTTTAGTGTCAGGCTTTGACTTCTTATTTTCCCGACTTACAGAGAAAGGAAAGAGGCGAAGAGCTAGTCTAAGCTCATGTTCGGCAAAGTAATGAGGCATGATCATACTTCTTCTTAATAGAGTGATAATTTCAGAGCCAGGGGTAAGGAAAACTAATGCTAACTAAAAGGTCAACCATAAAGCAGCAAATGAGTGGCTTGTTCTTTTGCTTCTTCCAGCTCTATTTAATTTCAAGCTGCGTGTAAGAGTCCACAGCCACAGTTCCACGGGTTTTTTGATGAGCAAAACCTAGCCAAAGCTGCATCTCATTTAAGGAACAAGGCTCTCGCTTTCTTTCCCAGCCATCTAGAATCCCCGGAAGCCCAGCTTAGCTGATATACCTTGTATAACGATTCATGTGAACACAATAATATTCTGATATGTGGCGAGATATCCCTACTTTGTAGGAAAGAAAAGGAGAATAGGAGGAATTTAACGGTACAACGCTGGCCGTTTTCTAGATAACGCTGTTCGCCAACTACCTAGAACATTTGGCAAAGAATTCGAACCACATTCGCCTTATGAGCCTGACGAATTACCCATCACTCTATCCCATAAGATAAAGGCTTCATAAAAAAAAAGGCTTCCTTGACGCCGGTCTGCTCAGCCTGAGCTGCGCCCTGCTAGTACGCCCTGACATCTATGATGTTGTTATCCTTTGGTGCTGTCTGAATGCAAGCCCGGGCCATGGCTCGTTGCTGCGCCCATCTCATGTCTTACGTGAAACACCATGCGTGGCCCCTTTGGATCTTTTTTTGGCTGCAGTGCTCGGCATGAAGGTCATTCCGATGAAAACAATGATTCTCATTATCAAAAAGGAGTAAATATAGATGTGTTTTCATGAGGAATAACATGAATAATAACATATAGGGGCCAACTACTCTCCACAATAGAAAATTTTCTCTTAGGTTTTTCTTAGAATGGTGTTCACCGGCCAGCCAGTCTAGCTGGGCTTTAATGGACTGGGATGGGAGCTCCGAATTGATAATCCATATCGAAAATCGAAAACCTTCGGATTTCTACCCCTCTTAATAGAAAGAGAATAGAGGCCCCTTCTCTTTGTGTGTAACTCTGTAAGCCTAAGAAAGGAAGGTCTTTTAGTATGCTCAGTCGTGAAAAATGAAGAGGCCTGAGCGCTCAATAACCCTCAGGCGGCTGGGTAGAGCGGCCGTCGCCTGCTGCGTACTGATCTCCCCTACTCTCTCTTGCCTTCAGATTATGGACTTGAATGATCATGACCGGTCGCCCGGGATGAGTTATTCTTGGGTTCCAGTCCGGTGGAGCTAAGCGCTTATAAGGGTTTAGATTTACCCACTTGTCTAAGTAACACGTGGCGCTGGAAAGCGAAGGATTTTCTATTTACTTGGGCCTTCTCGCCCGCCGTTTAAATCCCATACTGTCCCATGCCAAACTTCTTAATCCTCCAGGAGCTCAAGGGCCTTTCCGTCTCTAGCTAGTACTCTTTAGTCAGCATAATTCTAAACTTCGACTCAAACCTGTGGAATTTCTAGCTGCTAAACAGGGGTGGGGCTCCGATGATGATAGAGAACTCTGTCGTCCCTGGTACGAACTTAGTTCTACCCATAAGATGATTCCGGTGACTTGTTTCGGAATAGCTTACCACCTCTAGCCTTGTGGTCCGACACCGCCTTTTTCTCCTAAGTCAGTAGGTTCCAACGGGTTACAGTTTCATTCCCTTGCGCCCGTTGTTATTCTATTTTCTCCCCTTATTAATGTCGCCGGAATAGGAATATTGGCTAAGGTACTCCAAAAGCCTCAGAGCTAGAGGAAATAACTTTGAAGTTTTGTTGTACTGGTGCACTACTGTCTACATCCAAGCCTTCTGAAATTTTTCTGATCCCTGCAATTACCAGTAAAATTCTCCATAAAATATAAAATAGGCCTTTGGCCCCTGGTTTATATGGAAATCCAAAACTGAAGACATTTTAAAGATCCGGTCTGTGATCTATAAAATTTCCAGTAACTGAATTGATGACGCCATCGGTAAGACAACTTATGTTTATGTCGGGGATGAGACATAGGGAGGATATATATAAGGGTCTTCTTTGCTACGTCAATTTCCGGTTATTTTTCTAGCGCTCCATCCATATTGCATTCAAGTATTATGTCCAATAAATAACCTTTAATTCTTGAAAATGGAGAAGGGGTCCAAATACCACTTTTCGAGTTGTACATGGAGAATGTACACAGGCTTATCGTAATAACATGGATAATCCACGATCTCCGTATTCTGAACTGGTATCTTAACAAACAAAAGTGCCCAGGCTTACGGGCTTTCAGCCCTTCTTACTAACTGGAATCAACATAAGCAGGTCAAGCTAATAAGCCCAAACGTATCTTGTCCGTGGTTCAGGTCCTTGTTCTTTCTGGAAAAATTTTAGGATCCAGAACCCGGAACCCTGATTTGGAGGGTTGTTTTAATTCCATAATTATGAAGGGACGAAGAGTACGGCCGAAGGCCGTTGGACAGTCGTATTTTTCTCAGTTTTGCATAATTTACGTGAATTCGCGCAATTAGCTGAAACTTTTTCCTGAAAGTTCCGTTTGAAACATCACGTTCCATTTTCTCCCAGCATCTTCCAGGTTTGCAAGGAAATGGAAGATCCCTTAGAAATTCCAGATCTAAAAAAAAAAAGGCTTCCCTAAGTAAAGTTAGTTTAAAAAATAAACCAGTAGAATAACTGAAGGATCTAAATAGATAAAAGAAAGTAAGTTCTACTTGAAGTTAACCATTACCATGAAATATATGTCCATATAAATAAGTCTTCACTCCATGTGGAAGAAGGGACGAGAGACGATCAATCTGATTCATAAGAGGAATCTCCATTTCTTTTGATGAAGTTTCATGTCGATCTAAAGATAGTCATCTATGTAAATCTAAGGGATGATATCCTGCTGCCAGACTTTTCCATCTTCCAGCTTCTGTGGCAAACCTGGAAGATGCTTGTTGAACAGGAATAGGGGTTTTTTTGGAGAATTTGAGAAATTTCCACCTTTTCCACCTTAAATGGTTTTGCAAATCCGCAAAATCACGCAAATCACGCAAAACTCGGGAAAGAAGGAAAAGTCCTCTTAAGAGGAGGAAAATTTCATTCAATGGTTTCCTACAAAAGTAAAACTCATTTAATTTCAAGTCATTAAAAATACTGTAAGCCAGAAGCCACGATTTGAACCTCTTCTTTCATAAGTTCTATATAGTCAGCAGCGATGTTTCCATGGAATGTTAAGAGGGTTATTTTTTAGAGATCGGCTAATATGAGGTCAGGCTCGGGGTCTAGCTTTTTCTCTTCTAATTGAAGGATAGCTTTCGGGATACCAGATTGGTAAGCTTGGAAATACAAAGCGTACACAGATGCCAACTTGTTTTCAGTGACTCTGTAAACATCCCTTATAGGCCTCGAGATTGTCTTTGTTCGCCGAAGGAAGGTATTGGCTACGTTACGGAGGTCAGGGATTATCTTAGTCTGTGGTAGGGCTTGAACAACCTCCATGGCTCCTTCTTCTTCCTTTTGTGATCAAGCCATCTTTCAGTTCCGTTAGGGCTGAGCCTAAGGCGCTTTTTCTCAGACTTCACAGAATTCCTTAGATTATAGCTATTCCCTTACCGGAATAAATAAAAGTGGGTCGCAACCTTCACCTTCACTGAAGCAATTCACGACGGATATAGTCTCACTGGAATTTGGATAAAGCTTCTAAGATTGAAGGAAGTTCCGTAGAGAGGAGCTTCAGCTATATTGTGGCGTAGCACGACGAGAGGTCGACGTCAACGATCTTATATCCCTCTCTTTCAAGGTCGAGCTGATTTTCGATAGGTATATGTTTCTTACGGCCTGTTTTATGGATTTTAAGGAATCTCGGTGGCTAAGAGTTATTTTGGAGAGAGAAAGGCCTATTAGCTTATAGGTATAAGGGATGAGACTAGACTTCTTCACAGCAGACTGCGCCTTATTTGGCTTTCTAGCATATTTGCATAGACCTCAGGCTCATCCTAACGTCGCTTCTAAAACCTATTTTATAGATCGTCTATGGATCAGGCTATCTTGTGGCACCTTAACCGAAATTTTCCGCAACAAAGTGACAAGGGTTACGATAAAGTCGAGAAAATAACGAGCCTTCGCGCTGCTCTTGACTGCTTTTAAGTCGAGGAATGGTCCTTTTCGGCAACCAAAAGAAGCAGACTCATGCCAGAAAAGATGACAGGATGAATAATACTAAGGGCTGGGGCCCGCCCGCCGCATAAGCGAAGCTTGACATGGATCATGTTCGGAGTTAGCCTTCGCCTTTGATCCAACCCCCCTCCCCAAGGGGGAAGGGGGACCATCTACTTTTCCCCGTACTTTTCCGACCTGCTCCTCGTCGTCGGGGAGAGTGACCTTACCCGCGTACAATTGCTCTTATAGCGAAACGCGGATAGTCTTCATGCTATGCTTCCCTGCTGTCTGATTCCACATCAAGTTAGGGCCGTAAGAAAGCCTGCAATTACTTACTTTCAACCTTCGTCTTTCTAAAAGCTTCCTAGGCGCATAACTTATTAAAAGACTAGCAGTTGGATGGTAAGAGTCAAGTTATCCCCATACTCGCAGGAGCTACGGCTGAAAACTAAAGACCAAGAATGATGAACCGGAGCCGAGGGCTCCTGCGGAGCTCCAGGAATCTGGCCACCATGAACAGATGGACGCCTCAAAAGCCTCCAGGGCTTATCTCGTTTCATTTTTTCAATCAAAATACATAACCCTAGTCAGATCCACAATTACCGTGTCCTTGACCACAGAATGCCAATTGCGCCGCCATCGGTAGCGTACCGCGTAGTCTGTCCTTGTGTTTGCATCCAAGCGTCGTGCCAAGCCTGGAGTGGTTTTCCCTGTTGGGCTTTGAGCATTTCTGAAATCGAAATCTATTTAGCCACTTTCGGCCTAAGCCCTCCGAAACCTCAGCACCCGCTTGACAAAGGGAAAATCTACACCGCGGTTTTTAATGTAGAACCTACTAATCAAACAAGTAAATCTTGAAGAAGAAAAACCAGAGTGCTAGCCCTTCTCTGCCACAACTTCCATACCAGAAAAGAAGGCAGAGGTTGAGAGCTGGGGTCAGCTAGCACGAATACTACAGCTGATCAAGGTGCTATGCTCCCCTCTCCACCTTAGCCAGGCCAGGGCGGCCCTTCCATAGAATAAAGCTAGTCCTTCTCTGGTCTGGCTCACTCTAGCTATCCCAAGGCAGTTCCCCGTTTCTTTACGTTAATCCACCTAGTTTTCCTGACTTTTCTCGAGAAAACAAAGATCTTCTAAATGGTTATGATTAATTATCGTATTAATTCACATGTTACCATCAGAATCAGCTTTTCTTTACAGAATGTTTTGCCTGGAATCTACAGTAAACGAAAAAAAAATCGCGTCTAAAGATAAGACAGGGCGGCGTAAAGACGTGGTCTGCCGAGCCAGGCGAAAGGTCGATAAGAAAAGGGTTAAGTAATCGGCTGAGTGTAGTTTTGATGATCAGCGAAGGCTACGCCGAGGCTTTTGAGTAGAAATGAGTAGTCTACTGAGATCCAGAATGGGCTGTGACCTTGGTGGAAGCAATATAAAAGAGACAAGGCAGCAGATGAAAAAAAGGTGCAGATTTTTGTTTGGTAGATAAACGTGCGGATTCGTGGTGTAACCAGGGAGACAGAACTTTAAAATAACCGCAGTTAAAAAAAAAATGTTTTCTGAATTTCCACCTATTCCTTCCTAATTTTTTTCTTCTTTCTCAACAAGTTCCGTCACTTGCCATCATTCCGTGTAGCTATACTTTCATTCATCACTTATATCGTTATATATTTGGTAGATAAAGAAAGACTAACTGGTCAAAATCTGCAAGGACTGTAGCCAAACACGACTATTTTAGTATTTTGTTTCTGTAACTTTGGATCGAATCATAGTACAGTAAACGTACTATTGGTGCTACGATTTTGTCGTGATTCAATGTTTGTGTTGTCATATTAACTGTGATTTCCTCTTACCGGGTGATGATGGCTGGTGAAATGGTTAGTACATTGGGTCATGCTTTACCACGTCAGCTTACGATATGTTCTGAAAAATTAGAAACTATAATTTTCTTGTGAAAATAAGGCCGAAGGTCAAATGGAATGCCTTATTAACAGGTTTGAAGAAATTTTCACCAGCGCGATTTAGCAGGTTCCATTTTGGATCAATTATAATAACCTGAGTTTTAGACTTATACCGGAAAGGAAAATGGGTCACGGTTTATCTAAGGCTGAGATTGCTGCAAAAAAAAGGTGCCTTCTGCTGAGTAATTTAAAGAGGAGGCCAAGCTGTCGTCGTCTAAGGCGCGGCAGCGCCAGAAAACACGACGAATAAGCCCGAGCCAACAATTCATTTTACACAGCAAATCCTAAGAAAAGGCAAAGTGCACAAGCTACGTTTTCAGCTGTCGCTGAAAACGGGCGGCGAAGCTGCGCACTCACAAGGATTACTTCTAAATTGCATTGCGCTGCGCAGTGGCTCTTTTTAGCTTTAGGCTACAGCTTAAAAAAAAAAGAGTAAGCGCTACGTGCCGCTTGGCGGCGGGCACGTAGCGCCCGCTTGGCGGCGGGCGATCTTAAGCTGTAAGCTGAGAGCTTAACGCTGCCGCCCCTTTGCCTGGTTCACCTTTGCTGTTCTCTTTGGGTGAGCGCTTCCCCGACCTGCCTATTTCTTTTGAGTCGACATAGAAAACCGCAGCAGGACGCTATGACTACTCTAAGGGAATTCCCTCCGGTTATGGACCGACTCCCTACGCAGTCTTCTAAAGAATGCGCTTAAGGTGTCGCTACTTCTGTTTCATCTCACAGGACTAGAAGTTAGCGATCTACTTACATTTGCGTATTGCGCACCTCGATGACCCTTAGAAAAAGGCTCAGCTTACTAGATCTCTCATACAGAAAGGACCGTCTCGACATGTTGTGCATCTCAGAACATTGGGTAAGAAGCTACTACAAAAGAGACTCAGAATCTTACTATAATTACCAAGTGAAAAGGACTTAAGTCCTTTTCACAGCAGGACCTGAGATGAAGCCTGCTTTTTGACCTACATCAACCGAGTCACTCTTTACCAGGAGCTTGCGGATATGATGTGTTACTCGAAGCTTCCGCTATCCTAAGAACAGCAGTAAGAACCATAGAAACAATAAAAACAGAAAAAGCCTTTTAGAGCGACTTTTTTTTACTGATTCGCTTCGTAAATACAGAGAATTCAAAAGGTAGGGAAGGACGCAGCAACGTACAAGCGACTGCTATCTATAATCGCTATGGACGAAGATTTAACAAATAATAGAAAATAGTCGTTTTGTAGTGGAGAGACATAAGAGCAAGGGTGGAAAGGGACGAAAAAGACCTTTCCCAGGCGAAGGCCACAGAGCCACCATCAAATGCTTTAAGCAAAGACTGAATAAGCGTTAGCTTGCGGATGCTTTTGCTCTAGCAGCTTGTTAGAGCCCAAGAAGCTTCGGCCTTGGCTGCTTTTTTACTTGGTGGGGGGGGCCTTCTCTCCACCTCTTGTAGAGAGGCTTTATGAATCGTCATAGATACCGGCCCTTGCCCCAAGTGTGCTAAATGCTTACACTTTTTAGTTATGTAACGGTCATATGCGTGCTAAATAGTTCCACCTTATTTGGCTGTGTCACGGTTATACTTCATCATGTCTAGTTTACTATTAAATAACCCCAGAAAAAAAAACAAAGAAAAGTTTTTTTAAACGGTCATGACCCCTGGCTAGCTAGGGTGACCAGCTTCTTGTAAAGCTGCATCTGTGGCTAGGAGGCGGCGCCCCATGTCGCTTTCACGACGTTCTTTGTTTCCACACCTAGATCATTCTCAATATGATCTGTGTTGCATTGCTTATCTACGTTTCGATACTAGTTTGAATTTTCGGATTTTTTAGGAGGAAATAGACTAGTATTTGCAATACCATGGAAACTAATAGTAGCACATACCAGCTATCACAGAAGTGATATCCGATTTGGCATCCAGAATTAGTGAGCGTATGCTATAACTGAAGAGAAACCAAGAGATGAAGCATGCGATGGAATTTATGACTGCCAAGGAAAGGAAGTTCTTTCAAACATAACTTGACGTACGTAGTAGAAAAAATGATAGTGACATATCACCATTTCATGAAAGCAGCCAGCGTTCTTATATAGACCTTAGGCTTTTATTTTACATAAACCAGAAGGAACGCCATCTCAAGTCTATGTTGGCCTTTCCTGCAAATAGAGTCCAGAGGGCTCGAGGAATTTAGTGACTTGAGTCACCAGGTGGGCCACAAAAGCTTTCATCGACAACCCTATCAACATTAGCAAAGTCCATAGAACGAAGAAAAAAATCTTTCGGCCTTCGAGCTGCTATTTTACTCTTTTGAGATTTCCTCCTATAGGATTGGCTCTTCCCGAAATACCCTTTGCTCCGCGTTCTTGCTCTCTATCTGGCGTAAGAAGCGGGGGAAGACCTTCCTTCCGGCCCTCAGATTTTGCTCCATGCATGGGTCGCTTATGAATATCGGCTTGACGAAGGAGCTTGACGAAGAAACAAGTAACTTCCAGCCGTTCCTTTAGGCAGCCTTAAGAGCAGTACCGGTTTGTTTTCTAGAATTTTTTTTGTCACTTTATAGTTTCTGCTTAAGCAATCAAAAATACATTTCGCAATCTCCTTTCCTTATTCATAGAAAACTTCTTCTCTGCTTTTTTCTTCCTGCCCCTTCGAGCTTACTTGCCTGGCCAAGGAAGCCGGAGATGCTAAGGAAGCGAGGAGCCCCCCCAAGGCCCGAGGTTTATCAAATTCCTCCTAGGGTGACGCGAAAAAGCAGCCCAAGGACTTATATTTATACACAAATCGTATTGCTTTGCTTTATCCCACTTTGATGTCATTATCGAAGAAAAGAATAAATCCGGGCCTTCTTTAGTTTTGGTTTTGAAGCCTTCGTCGTGAAATTGCTCCATGAATTGCGGAGGCCAGTCAAAGGCTACTGGAATACCAGATACAAAGACTACCCATGCTAATGGTGGAGGCGAGAATACTTTCCAGCCAAGTCTCATTAATTGATCATAACGATATCTTGAAAATGCTGCACAGACCCATATATATATGAACAGGAGAAAAGGAACCTTGATACTAAACCGAATAGAGCCCGAAATCCCCTGGAAAATAGGAAGATCTAGGATAGGCAGCCAACCTCCTAAAAAAAGCAATGTACATAGACTGGGAGAGTGGGGGTGCAGCCCCGTGGTCTGCTCGGGCCCGAGCTCAGACCGATTATCCACCCCCCCTTCTCAAAGAACCATACGTGACACTCTCGCGTCATACGGCTCCGTCCCGGGAATACCGAGTCTCCTTCCTCTCTTCCAACCAACGCCACGTTTAGGTCTTCGAACCCCTACGGCCTCACATGATGCCCCGGTGGTGATTGGCACAGACTAGGATGGACTTACAGTTCAGGCGGGCCCGCAAAGCTTGAAGCCCGCGTAGACACGCAGCCTCATTATCTCGGAATCACCGCCACCGCGTCCGCCGAAATAAGGGCCACGCCAACTTGCGTACATGGTGCATCTGCCTTGGGTCACCCCCTCAGGACTGCGCCAGAATTTAGACCGACCACGCTTCTGGAATATCGTATGTACACCTGTAAGGTCTCGTCTGCGTCCTCCTCGTTCAGATATTTACTCGTCAGGAACTCGGGTCTAAACTTCTTAAGCATGGCGGTGGGAAAATCACCCTGTCCATTGACTACATTAAGTCTTTGGAGTGCTTGAGGATGATCCTTCGCGCTGGAGATTGGTGTCTGTTGGCAAGAGTGAAGCAGACCAACGAATCTGGTAGTCGACCATCGCTCGGACTTGGTAAAGCTTGTCGGCAACACCTATACCTCTTGTGTTGTGACACTCGATGTCTTCGTCGCTGACGTTTGTCAAGCGGGCCACGTAGGTGGGACGGGCCTTATGGCTAAGGATACTTTGGTTTCGCTTTGGATTATCTTATTCGTAGGCACTTCAATCTATATAGGAAAAACCAAATCTGGAAAGCCGCGCTTTGGCTGGCTTCCTGTCCGTTCCCAGTGTCCCTCTCCTTCCCGGACCTTTCGACTTGTTTGCGCTTTGGGAGTCCCTAGTGAGGACATCCAGACACTTCACGATATCCAATCGTGAGACTGCCTTTCGGTGAACGTCGGCACGTTGCTCCAACCTAAGCTATGCAAAATCTCTCCAGAGATTGGTTGGATGTCTTTGGCGATTTCCTGTAAAGGCTTACTTGGGGACAGACTTCTGCTGTTTTCAGAGTCTCCGCTAATTGAAGGCGGCTAGTGTTCCTGTAGATTTCTGCTTTCTCTTTTCTTTTCTTTTCAGCTGTTGGACTAGGGGACTCTTTCTTCCCTAGGTTCTCTAACTTGGAATGGATGGCGGAGCGTCTGTGGAAAGCTGTGAGAGGGATATGGTGCTTCACTTTCCAAGGCTTCTCCAGCTTCTGCCATGGAGATGAAGCCGGTACTCTCCGAACGTACCGAGAAATTCTACTGTCCTTGCTATGTGAGTGGATCTTGCAGAGCTTACTTCAAGGTTCAGGTCAGATGGTAGAAAGTGGGTGATACGGTTCCGGATTTCCCTTCCTAACTTTACGGGGCGATTCCTAGTAGAGAGTCGTCGGCATCTCGAACATAACGGATCCTGATGAAGTTTGGCTCATGGAAGTCCACGGAGGTCCCCAGCCCACGGACTAGGCGTCTACTACTCTTAACCTGATAGCTAGTCTCGTCTCCTTGTCCAGCTTTATAAGGCCACGGTGCTTTCTCCCGTTCGCTTTCGCTCCGATCTTCGACGCCTTGGTTCGCTTGTCGACAAAGTCTACCCTTTTTTTCCGAATGCGCTACGCGCCAGAAAACGTCAAGCCTTTTTGGCACTCTGCCCCCCCCCTATAAGCTAAGAAAGATGGGTCTTCGGCCCCCACAATGTCTCCGTGAGCCAAGAAGAAGCTCGGAACTTCTCTAGATAAGTTCTCTTGACGAGATAAGAAAACCTATTTTGCTCTTTAAGCCTTCGGAGTTTCGTGCTCTTGTCAGATTCTCTCCATATTTTGTTGATTAAGCTTATGCAGGTAAATGTGGCATAGTAGGGGTGATAGTGTAGCCTCGTAGGACCCTGGGAAAAGGACCACCCTCTTCACCACCTTCAAAAACAAAGTCCGGCGGGAAACAGTTGGTGAGTAAGGTCAAACTTGGATCGTCGATCTCTTTCTTCAAGATTGGGAAAAGTTAATAAAAACTTTCTGATGTCGGACTGTAAGAATCAAGAGGTTCCAGCCAACTTTTTCTTGATTTGTTTTAGGGCTAAGTGGCAGCCTCGACTCGGGCGAAATCCGTGCGATGTGTCTAGAAATTGGGGCTCGGCTCGTAAATGGATTTGAGTACCGTTCTGATCGCCTTTGGAATGATCTGGTCTTTCGGTGATAGTGAGCGGTCTGAACTTGAAGGCAAAGCCCGAAAGAGTAGAACCGTCGGTTTTTCGTGAGCTTGACAAATCAAGGTTATTCGCCAGAGGGCCGCAGCAGGCCCTTTTATGGCGCGGAGCGGTATGCCTTCGGCCCCTTCTGGCTGGAACTTATATAGGCGCCTGGCAGGGGGCACTGTCAGGCTCTCTCCAACTATTATTCCAAAGAGATCCCCCTCTGAATCCAACTTGTTTTCTTCTTCTTTGAGCCCTCCTCTTCGGCAAAGCTGAAGTGGCCTGGTTTGCACCTGATTCGCTCATAGGACGCCAGTAGCAGTCTCTTGTCTGCCATAGTTCTGAGTACATGGGCGCGCTTTGCGTCCTGTTGTCTCAGTGACTTATGGCGGCGCCGTTTCGCGCCCCTCAGACTGGTGTCTACTACCGCCATTCCTCTCTCCTAGGACCAGAATGATTATCCCCGTTCCTGGGTCTACATCCATCCCTGGATGTCGGGTACCTTTTTCTTCCCCGCCACCCTTGTAGCCGTCACCTGTAATCCGCGCAAGTGTGTCCGCACCCCCAAGATAAGACGAGAAATTTTTTCTCGGAGCAACCCTCCCTGGTTCCAGATCTAGGAGCGCACTTTCCCGTATGAGCATTCGGTACACGTATAGGCCTGGGAAGGAGTTACGAGGAAAAGGATATCCCCTAATCTTAGATAGGTCGTCCAATGGGTTCGCGGTTCGTTGCTGTGCTTACACACCAGGCTACCCTTCTCCGAAAGCTTCGCGGGACCTATTAGTATTCGGATCGCCCGGAGGGGTTTACTGCACAAGGCCCTCGATAGGACACTGGCTCCTGCAGAGGGCTGAAGCCCAACAAGTGTCAGATGCAAAGCTCCGCACCTCATTAAAATCATATTAGCATACTCCCCTGAAGAAGGAGGAGCAAACCCCATTAGAAAATATTCTACATTATAGCCCGCGACTGATTCCGCTTCTGCTTCTGGTGGATCGGAAGGAGCCCTATTAGTTTCTGCTGGACGAAAAATGAAAAACATAATCGATACAGGAAACAAAGGAATGCCGAACCATATCTACTTTTACGCCATGACAATCTCGCTAAAATTGCGAGAACCTACACGGATTAATACAGTAATAATGATGGGACCAATAGAAACTTCATAAAGAACCATTTAAGCTGCGAATCATAATACTCCTGAAGACACATGTTTAAGATTACTAACCCGACCCACCATAATAATCCCATAAACACCTAGGGAAGAGTAGAGTCGGACCAGAAAGCCGCCCTCTAAAACATACGTAATAGTTTCCCATCATACGGCTCACCACAGAACCGGCCTCTCAGAGCTTAAATACACGAGGAGGGCGAGTTGGGCCTCAGACTCGTGCCTCCCTAATTCTGCTACACTCAATATCCACTCCAGATTCCCAAGGGGGGTTTGCAGGTGTTCCCAGGACTCCAAGCCGAGGCCGTAGGCCGAAGCTCTCCAGTAAGTCCTCGCGGCCATCGTCACCAGCTCGCACGCTTTGCGTTTGTGCCCTCTCGACATGTGAGCGGGCATGTAGACACCGCCGCCTGGTCAATCTAGCTCTTCGGTTAAGAGCCCCCTTTCGTCCCTATATCTAGATCTACTCATATAACCTCTGATTGACCGGGCCGTACATCTGAGTCGATGTACGCCCCTATTTCCTTGAGGACGTCGATACGAGGTTCGTTCACCTACACGCTCGCAAGCACTTACCTCCTTTCAGGTCATCGCATTCCATGCTGAAAAAGGTTTAATACCACGGCTCCGGCATTTTTTTCGCACCCGTGACGTTTAGCCTCGCACTGTAGCGAATAGATGAGGTATACCTACATTTGAATCTGACAATACCATACCATAATCAAAAGTAGGGGTCGGGGATTTACCCGCCCTCCGAACCATACGTGACAGTTTCCTGTCATAGGGCTCTCCGTCACTGATTCCTTAAAGCGCGTCAAAACAAAATTCTATGAACGCTTCACCTGGTGGGTTTACCTTGAATGAGATCGTAGCTGCATCTGAGTGTCTGCTATGACCATCTTGTTTTCTCAGTAAAGTTCAAGCGTGACCGGCTTCTTCGCCACTTTTGTGGCAGGGAAAGGATCACGCCCTCTACCATCGAATCATCATGGCTGCCGCCCTCCCATACCGGGCTGGGTTGTTTCCCTTCCCGCCTACTACGGCGACTCCGTCGACCTTCTTTTGATTAGAGAGTAGGCCGATCCCGTGATGGCGTCTTCGCCTGTTCTTCACTTGTGTGTCGGGGTGAGATGTCCGCATAGTCTTATTCTCTTACTGAGAATGCTCCCGAAACCTGCGAAGCTCCTCTGTTATACCTAGCAGAAGAACCGATAACGAGACCAAGTCGTTACCCGCTGGCTTGGCGAAGGCTGTCGTTCAGCAGCTATGTAATCCGGATTCGTCAACCTCATCAACCCCAACCGTATCTTCCGAGCCATCCTTGGAGATACGGGTCCCCGTGACTCAGTTTCCCAGATGCTTTTCCACGCGCATTGCGACAACGCTACCTCTGGCTGATTTACTCCATGGACGCAGATTGGAAGGCACCAGGACATGCCCTATAACGACGAAGGCGCCTGGCACGGCGCACGGTATAACAGCCCAAGCAACCAAACTTAACATGAATGTAATTACTAAAGCCATTATAGAAATAAATGAATTAGCACTACTCGATGGAATAGGTTCTTTTATCATTAGTTTCAAACCATCTGCTAAAGGTTATAACAATCCGAACAATCCTACTACATTGAAACCCTTTCTACGTTACGTAAAGGCCATTACTTTACATTCAGCTGAAACTAAAAAGGCTACTCCTAGTAAAAGTGGTATTATTATTCCAAGTATTTTCGCCAAAATACCAATGATATAAAGTTTCATTTTGCTAGCTTTCTTTCTATCTTGTTCTATACTCTCTTCCTTAAATATTATATGAAACTTTGATTGACTCGCTAAGAGTCCCAAGCTTCCATATAATGGACGGATTCAGACTCGGAAGTAGGCCGCCGCAGGTCGGGCGGCCATTTCCTTCGGGTCCCTTCCCTAAATCCGTACGTGATGTAGTATTCTATTACAGGGCTCTCTGCTCAAAGCGGAGCCCTGTGGAATCCAGCGTCCTAGATGCTTTAGCCCCCAAAAAGAAAAAGCAACTCGACTAGCCATGTAAGAAACTCGACAAGGCAGCGAACCCACTGGACTCTATTTTTCAAAGAGCCGAGGGTAAACTGTTCAGTTTGTGGTGACGGTCTGCGTTTCTGCTCAAGCATCATAGGCGAGTGGTTTAAGCCCTGCTTTACCAGTATAGGGTTCAAAAAAGGGGTAAAAAAGGTTTGTATACTCTCGAACAGCAGCTTTGTTTTAAGTACCAGACGCCTCCTATCCTTCAACGAGTCTTTTATAACTTGTTGACTGAAAGTCTTTGGATCTTTCTAGGCCATAGCCTGGCATCTACCGCCCGAATTTGTCTCTACATCGGATCCACTAGGTTTCTTTCTCAACCCATTTTTCTGTTTTCCTAACTTTTAGTAAGTATTGTGCTCTACACACGGGCGTCTCTAGCTTATTCTTAAAAACTACTTCTCCACCACCTGAAGCCGAAACACAATGCAGCAAAAGTCCCCGCGATAAGAGAGAGTACTGCCTGTAATGGCTTGAGAATTATCATTAACCAAGCGCACTCCAGTCTCGAAGAACTCCCTCCCTAGTACTCCTTTTTTCAAGATGAATCTTAGGAAATTAAGCCGGTGTCACTCTCTTTTTTCAGGAGGGAGTGCTAGAGTCATAGGAGCACCTCCCCAGGCCAGCGCATCTACTTCACCTTTTATATAGTGAAATTGAAGCCGGAACCTCGGGCAAAAACACAAAGAAGCGACACTCAATCTAGATGTGAGTACTATCCACAGGAAAAAATCATCGTCTGATGAGAGATGACGGCTAAGAACGCAAGATCAGTGGAATGACAATCATGGACGCGTACGAGAAGAGATTTGTACGCAAAAAATTCTCAAATTGAAGCCTTTCGAATCTAAAAAATACCGCTCATACACGAATTTTGGATTGACTCTCCAGTCCAGGTATTCGATTATAATCCCGTTCTCAGAAGGGCGATTCCATTCATTAGAAATGTAACCTTGGCTCAATATCCAAAAGATGTAGTATTTTGTACCGTAGAAATAGAATAATTAAGAGCATAGGTTTCTTTCCCTTTCTCTCAGATCATACCATCCAGTCTTAAAAGCTTCACAATTATTAAGAGCTATCTAATTGATTTGACAACAACATTCCTGTGCATTATCGAAATGAAACAAACCGTAAAGGAAAAGAAGATTCTAACTCAACGGCCCGTGGCGTGGCTTGCACTATCCATTCTTGCCGAAAATGAAGAAAGTAACACAGAATTTACGCAGCTGGAATCCCGCCCTATAGGTGAGGTTATTTCTCATAGTTCATCAATTGTGCTTATAAGTGAAGTAGTATATTCATAACTAGGGAAAGGAAATAGAAAAGAATTTAGACTGGATTTGCTTAATGGTTTACAAGTCCTTTGATCGTTCCTGTTCCTTAGGTGTGTGCCTTGAAGGCACTATCCAAGATCGTATTTCTCCGCTTAGTCTTCCAACTGGAAGCGCTGCTTTGCTTTTGTGCGCACTCTCCACGTTGTTTCGACTTGGAAAGACCGAGTTTGCTTCAAACAAGCAAAGCGAATTATTTTATTCAGCATGCTGTGGAACTACTGGCTAAGCCAGCCATTCCATAGTAATGGCATCTTCTCAAGATGGCTCTAAGCAGAAGTGCTTACTCGTTCTTGGATTTGTCACAACATGACTTCAGAAAGAAAAGACTAGCCGGCAGCCGGGCCTACGGTCGAACATACGAAGGGTTCGACCCTGAAGTGATCGTCCCATGGTATGTAAAAGGCACCTGAAGATGAAGAAACGAATAGAGTCCACCGTCGGCCTCGCCAAGCCAGACCTACGGCCTCCCTACAAAGTAACAAGTGCCCTCCGCCGAAGCGTATGGGAAGCTCGTACGGCTCACTCTCCTGGCTCTGTACAAATCCTGGAGGGGGGGCTCCGCTCCCCCTGGACTAGGTCCAACGAGAGCGGAGCGGGTAAGTGCTTAAGTGGCACTCTAAGACGTCTAAATACTCTCTTTGATAGCCGGAATTTCTTCAAAGGTATGAAATGCTGGAAGGCTTTGTACCATCCATTCAGATGTCGTGGAATTCTATTCAACAGCCCAAGAACTTGGAGCATACTTATTTTCACCAGTTAGAGTAAGAAAAATAACTACAAAGAAACAAAAAATCCCTACTACAGAAACATATGAGCCGAAACTACTAAAGGCATTCCACCCGGCGTAAGCATCTGGATAATCTGGAATGCGACGTGGCATACCTGCAAGCGGTTCTCCTTATCTATCAAAGGTTAATGGATCGTGGTGAAAGACTTTGTCAACTTGATTGGAGTTATAATATTTTGTTAATGTATCATATTTCAATATCGAGAGATTTTTTTATCACCACAATACCAAGATAAACCATAATGGATTATTAAAACTCGGCATCATAAACTTGTTTACTTTATTTAACTCTAGTCTCAGACGAATAATGTTGACCATATCTTGGATGGTTAACATCAAACTTATCTTGAAATTATAGAGCAAGGAATTCTCAAGATTTCTTCCTAGAAAACATAGGCCGAAGGCTTTGATTTCTTACTAATATTTATTCTCTTCAAAGTTTCAGTAGAATGAGTTTTACCTCAGAAAAAATTAGGCTCTTCAAGAATTTACTAAGTCTTTGCCTAGTAGCATTACTTCATGCTTCAACCCCTCGATATTCCGAAGAAATTAGTTTCTTAGACTTTTCAGTGTGTTTAACTCCTAATTTCGATTCAGCTCCTTCATTGAGATTAAGAACTGGTATATAAACATCTAAATAGTCTTGTTTCCGAGTTAAAGAATTTTTTCCAATTTTGGTACGAACTGAGCACGTGACTGAAGAGTAACTATACTAAATTTATCATGAGCATATTTAAAAACAAAATTAGAAACATATTTGTTCTCGGATAATTTAAACAGAAAGGAAGAAGTCTATCACTTGATTTATAAGCACTATCTACACTTTGTTTACCATTAACTAAATTATGCCAAGGATAGATTTCAGTCTCCGTTAGATCATCAGGAACCATTTCTTTCTATTTACTAAAGCGTTATCATATACTTTAACTGGTTTAGTTGGTAAATGATTATTCCCAAATTAAAAGGTGATTAATTGAGAATTCATGATCTAATTTTACTGTGATTAGTCTGTTAAAATTAACAAATTATTTCTAGAATCTCTTGGATCTCTCGAATAACTATGAAACTTAAACTGAGCCAGTTTCAAATCCTCTTCGGTTTGACACTGGATAATTTAAAGGACTCTCAAAGGTACTAGAATTTACGCTTGAGTTATGGTTATCCTGAATAGTAGAACCTTTTAGCGGTGAGTTACCATATCAAGAGTCAACTAAAAGTTATTTCTGATTAAAGGAGCGAACTAATCCAATGGGAAATAAGGAATATCCTTGATATTTCTAACAAGGCCGGACCATATCTTCCCCCTTATGTAGGGGCACTACGTTCAGTCTCTGAGGTTCTTACTGGTCTAGTCGGGATTAGACTTTGGTTTCCTGCTGATTGTCCAATCTCTGAAATTGTTACTGCTTAACTGGAGCGAGTACCAAGAGCTCTAAGGAGTTTCCAGCATATAGTGAGGTTTTACTCCAAGTTTTATTTTACTTCGGAAGTGGGCCTAATATTGACCTAGGATAGGGTAGGAGCCCAGCCCCTGATAGGTGGCGGTTTCCATCAGAGACCGTGAACCCCCCTCGTAACCGTACTTAAAACTTTCACCTCATACGGCTTGCACAGTTCTGTATAAAATGTTTAGAGGCAAGAGAAAGGAAAAGGCTTTATGTTTCCTTGGGCGAAGCATTCTTATAGAACGAGAGGACTCCAGGAAGAAACAAGTGTACTTGACCATAAAGACGCACTAGTTCCTTTTTTCCTCTTTGAGAGAAAAAGGGAGACCCAGTATCTTCATGGTGTTTTATGTCTAGAGTGGCCATAAGCCATTTGAGCTTCGTACCAGAGTAACTGCCTTTTTATAGAAGATTGTGGTGTTTGCGACACAGCACTATTTCTAATTAATTGCTGACATGGATTTGGTAATAAATAAAGTCAAGATTTGTCAACCCACTAAGTTTGCAAATGTGACGAACTTCCTAAGCTCTATAGCATTTTGATCATCGATCAGACATTTACCTGCATATAGCAGCTCAGAGGCTGCTTAACCCCCCCCTTACCGCAGTGCTGGGAAGCAGTTCAACAAAAAAAAAGTCCTAGCCCTACTTAAGGCCGCCGGTTTCGGGATCCTTAAGTATTTGCGTAATACTTCTATTCTTCCTCCACTTTGTCCTTAGAGTCGGTGTTGTATCTAAAATAAGCACAATGATTATCCTGTCTTTCTCTAGAGTAGAGAGTGAGCCATTTCTCCCAGATCTGCCTCTCCGTAATGTCGGTTAATTTCTGGAAATTTATGGTTACGGGTCTGGAACGCAGAATAGTGCATTGGTGTTTCGAGAGGTTATGGTCGACGATCCTCTGATGGTCAGAGAGCAGTACAGAACTAATATTGGCGAGATTAGGCCCAAATATCAGGTAGATAGCCTTAATAGAAGTCGTATATTTCATTGACAGCGTACCAGCACAACTTCTGTGAATCCAGAGTTTTGGACTAGAGGTAACGGTCGACCTGTGGTCAGCGAAGCCATAGTGCTTCAGCAAGCCTAGAGACAGCCATTTGTAATAATTTAAAATCTAGTCGTAAGGTTCACCAGATCTCCCATGGGTTGGGTTTCACCACTGGACCGGCACTCTTGGAGATTAGTCCTAATTGGTGAAGCTTTTGAGAGATTTTAGGAAAAGGGACCTTGAGGCTTAGCAGTCCTGATGGCAGCCTCTATGCGTATACACCGCGCTTTCCCTTCACAGTGAAGACTTGAGGTCCAGTGCCTATAATATGTACGATGTGCCAAGGAATAGGGCGGCTTCCTGTGACAGAAGGGTCGTAATGGTTATCCTGGTATTCGACAGAGATAAGAGAAGTTGTTTGTCAGGGTGCTGAGCCCTTGTGGAAGACTCTTCGCTTCATTTTCCGAACAGATAAGAAGCACTACGGAATCGTCGGCGTAGCGGACATAATCCATTTTGCGAAACGATGATCAAGAAAGTCGCTGCTGGGTACACTTAGCGACCAGATCGTAGTTGGTTGCCTGTTTCAGTTAAACCCCCTTCCACCCACAGCTGCCGTTTGGATTTGACTGGTTAGCCACCACCTCTAACGTGGACGCACGGCCTGGCCTTTTGGATCCTCCTCTGAAGGATTGCTTCCTACTTCCAATCCATGGGTCTGTTTTGCGTAAGTAAAAGTTAGACTTTAGGGCTTAGTTTTCGTGGCCTTGGGGTACTTTTAGCTAGGAATACCAAAGCGAAATTATATTATCCTGCCCTTTGGATTAGACGGATCAAGCGCCAGTCCCTGCCTTGCGCCTGCCTGCTTATGAGTTTGATGAGCTTCCGATGGTAGATAGAGTCAAAGCACTTAGAGATGTTTATGGCCTAATTTGTTGAGTTGCTTTGCTTCTTTAGCGTTTTAAGGGCGCTGTGGCCATCTAGGTCAAACGCCAGCAGTCAAGAAAGATCGGTTCATAGATGGCTCGTAATAAAAGTCTCGTGGCTTCCCACACCATTTTGTCTCTGGGATCACATAAATAAGTTCTCTGCTACAGCCTTAGGAAGGTGCACCTTGCGTCTAGGTTTAAATTGGAGGGATTCGAGTCGACTCATGATAAGCTGTATGAGATCTAAGGATATCCTGTCGAGGGTGGATTCCTCTTCTGAGGGAGTCCTATTTTCGGGGTTGGGTTGGATTCTACCATCCATATGCCGCGATTAACCGTTTCTCCGATAACAACAGTCAATAAAGATTAGAATGGACTCGGTTCTTATTATCTTGATTTTCCTCAAACAATCGGTCAAGCTTTTTTGGTTTAGTGGCCTCGGTTCGAGGAGTGCAGTACCCACGTGTACCGAGTGCGCGTTGACCACAGAACTCTAGCCCTTTCCGCTGCTGACACAGTTTTATAAGGGCCTCTTAAACCGGAACCCTTTGGTGGGTACTACGGCCATCGTTACCTTGGCATGACCGCCGCTATTCGGAAAGGTATCTAGATTGGGATCCTTAAGGGTCTGTCCTAACCCATAGCTTCGGTGCGCTACCGAGTGCCGTTCACTTGCATTTCCTAATTGAACGGTGATTTCCGAAAGACCATCTCCCCTGCTTGGTCGTAGCTGTTTGGATCCTCCAGTAGCCTCTTTTAAGGTTCTACCTTCCGAATGCTCACCTCGAAAGGCACATTGCAGCCTTTCTTTCAGATGTCCACTTAGCCCTGCTGCTTTCCCTAAGAAGACTGGACACTGGTGATAACTCCCCACTCCGAAAGCTCTAGTGAGCCTGATCGGGCAGCGCCAGGAGACTTTGAACCTTCGAGACCGTGTTGTATCTCAAGGTAGTTTTGCAGTGATGATGGGTAGTCGCACAAATACATTAAAAAAGAAGTTGGGTTAACACCAAAGAGAGTAATCCGAAAATGTGTTAGACCTAAAGTCTCTGGATATTGAAGACCTGTTATTTTACCTATCCAGTAGTGGAATCCTGCAAATGAAACAAAAACAGCTCCCATAGGAAGCACATAATGGAGATATGCAACCACATAATAAGTCAACTTCACCTAGATATTTTCATATCTACTTGGACTATACATTACTCCGTCGATTTTCTTATGGATCAACAGATGTGTCTGGCCTGTAGTCTCTGAGAATCCTACTCCCCATAAAGCGCAAACTTTCTAAGACCGGAGGAAAAGCAAGAGAAAAAAATAAAGCGCTTTTTCGAGTTTTGTTTCCTGCGGATTGCCCATTTCAGTAGATTTAAAAGCTACATCATACTTAGGTTTATTACCGAGGCCCAGAGAAGAAGCTTGCTTCTTCTCTCGACCCCTATTCGCTTGCGAATAGAAAGGCCTCTAGTACTCAAGTCTTTGGGAATTTCCCGCATACAGCCAAATTTAGCCATGACACCTTTTACTTACACCATTACCTGTTACTTAATTTGTGAGAGCTAATAGAATCTCTTAAATTGTAACAACTTCTCTCCACCTAAACTAATAATGTCATTACGACTAAAGTATTCTATTAATCTTGCTAAAAAATTACGATTATAGTTTTCTATTAAATGAATAGGTTTTCTACAGCGATTAATCTGACCAGATTAGGTAGACCAAATTCAGATCTTATACCCTCCATCATATATATAACGATCATAAACTTAAGGTAAACTAAGGTGTGAACCTTTCAATCTAATACTAAGGCAACCTTCAGCAATGGTGAAACTTACGAAGCCATGGTCAAAATAAGATAGATTAGTTAACTTTAAGGGAATTCCATTTCTAGATAAGGGTTCAAATAAGTTCATAAACTTAGACTCTTTGAATGGAATTCTTTTGAAAGGGTAGAATCGCTAGAGAGAATGACAAGTATAAACATTAATAGTTAAGAAAAAAGAATCTGTTGAAATATTTCAAACTACCTCTATTTAAGTATTTAAGTTCGGTGATTTATTCGTGGTAAAAGAACAGATTCTTTTTGAACATATATCTTACCTCCATCTAGAACTTTCGATAGTGTGGATAGGTAGGCCTAGGCTACCCCTTCAAATTGTACGTGAAAGTTTTTTTTTCATCAAGCTCAGATGCCTTCTTAGATGCCCCTGGCGTCCGCAGGCAAAGGAGCATTCTTGCTTGGCTCATATGCAAACGTCCGTAGCACTAAAAGAACATAGAAAAAGATTAATTTGAGCTGAGTAAAGGCCCGCCACAGGAAACCATGATCATCGATAGAGTTCAAACACGCGCGCTACATTTGCTTGCCGGAATATCCGACGACAGATTGAGGGCCTGTGCGCTGAGACTAGTGACTAATTGGCGTTGGAGTCCGTAGGCCTTTCTCCAGACTTCTAGACCACCCTTCTAGTCTTGTTAGGACTAGAGGGGGGCACCGCTTCTATGGTTAAACTTTGTGCAACCGAGTTGCCTACGGATTTGCCTTGATCTAGTTGTAATGAATGTAATTTTTTCACCCAAGAAGTCAGCCCCCTTTCGGTGCAGGCCACGTGACCCTATCTGAGCTATTACAGCTCAGCCTTCGCTTCTTGGGGCTTCCTCTACCCACATCTTGTTATGTGCCCTTACGGGCTCACCTCCAAAGGAAGAGATATGAGCTTTACCATGCTCCATTCATAGCACCAAACCTATGCCAATTTTAGGACTGTACTCTACCCCGGTGAACTCATGCGCTTTCAACATGCCTGAGGAACAGAGGCTAATCCGTTCACCGTCTGTCAGACTATCCAGTGGAAGTGGCCTGCCCTGGTCCGCCGGATACATTTGCGTACGCTGCCCCTCTTCGGCTTACCATAGCCTCCACTTTTTGAGGTACACTTTTACTTTTATTTGAGACTTCATACCCAGTCTTTTCAGTCAAGGCATGCTTGGGCGAGGTCAGGCTGGAACCGTAGCCCAAGGGAAGGGACCTCCCCCATCTGGCTATCAATGTGTTGTTCATGTTGCACGTTATTTTCACATACCTAAGAGAGTTGCCTTTGAGGCATTCCAATTTCATAGTAATCCTAAATGCTGATATTGTCTCTTTCTGATGAGTAACTTAAATAGAGCCGTCACCATCAAAAAGACCTACCGAAGATCGTTTCGTAGCGTCCGTATAAATTACATCATGCTCAGAATAGGCTTCGATCCAAGCGATAATAGTGCATAATGATTTATCATGTAAAGCAATGTCCAGCCCGGAATTGGCCGATACTATTCCAGTACAGCCTCCTACAGTAAATAAGAAAATAAAACCTACTGCAAAAAAGAGAGGTGAAGTGTACTTTATCGAACCTCCCCACATAGTAGCGCCCCGACTAAAAATCTTAATTCCAGTAAACACAGCAATAATCATGGTAGCCGCAGTAGGGTAAGCACGTGTATCAACGTCTAAGCCTACAGTAAACATGTAGTGTGCCCACACAATAGATCCAGAAACTCCAATACTAATCGTAACATAGACCATGCCTAGATAACCGAATACAGGTTTTCTGAAAAACATGAAAACGATATGACTAATGATACCGAATCCTGGCGAAATTGGAATATAAACCTCTGGATGACCGAGAAACCGAGAAAAATGCTAGTATGGGATTGGATCTCCTCCTCCTGCGGGATCAAAAAAGGTGGTATTAAAGGTAGAATAGGGACCCTTTCAGTGACATAAGTCATTCGAGACCCCTTCTCTTAACCGTACGTGAAAGTCTCCCCTCATACGGCTTGCACGCGCAATGTAATCTCTATCACTGTTGTCAACTGGTATAAGGCTTAGACTTTTCTGAAATGGGTTGAAGAGTACCGCAGTCCCTCTCTGTAGTAGGTTCTGCCTGTCTTTCAGTCTGGAGTTGGGAGAAGTCTCTAGCGCCCCAGGCCGACTCTTTGGTGATTCAACCTGGGGGTACTTCCGATTTACCAAAAGAACCGTTGGCCCAAGGGGTTGGCTTCTGGCTTACGCTGGCCTAACCAGCGAACGTGGTAAATGTCTACAAGTCCTGAGCCCTCAGGGTTGTTGATGAGGCCAGTATGGGTGTCCAATAGTGAGCACGAATCACCCGGATGATAGAAGCGCCGGGTAGATTTAGAAGCTTTTGGTTTGAGGTTCTCAAGTCTTAAGGGTTGGCTTTAGGTGGTCGAAAGTTGAGTTTCCTTTGTGCTCTGATACCAATTGTCTTAGACTAGTTCGGTTGCAAAATACCGAAAAATCTCCTATCATCTCTAATAAAAGGGGTCTCCGTTTTATTTTGAACTATTTTCGGGATTATCAGCTTTTTCAGGAACGTCCGCTCTTCGCTTTCTAGCTTTTTCTTGGCTTCAGGAGTTGCGTCGCTCTCCTCAGCGATTCCGCGAGATGGATAGTTCTTCTTCCAAAAGAAAAGTCGTTCGCAAAAATCTATTTTTTTTGCTGTCGCAGATTGGCACCCGAAATTTGTACGCACATTCGTTTCCAAATTCTTGGAAGATCTTAGCCTTTCGCTTTAGTTTGGCTGCTAGCCTTTGGCTACAATTAGCTTTGATAATGAGTAGTCTTGAGGGCCATATCCATAGTCCACCCATAATTAGTTGTTAGTAAGGCTCTTCCTTATCCAGTGGTAGTATTTTAGAATCAAGTCGCGAGGACATTTCAAGAGTGAGAGTGCCGGTCTGGGGCGTTTCCCCCTGGCGGGCACGTCTTGACGCTGACCGCTTTCCCTACGATTATTTTATCGGGTGCCTGTAACCGCACGATGCCTGCAGGGGGGGGGGCAGCGTCGTTTCCCGTCTACAGTGCGCGCTGACCGTTTGGTAACGTATATCCAAGTGCCCAAAATTGGCTGATTCTCAGTTGAGTAATCTTGGTCTTTTCCTCGGACAAGAAGAGTCTGAGTTCTTTACGAAGGAAGTTGTTCAGTTCTTCTTGGAACCGGCGAAGTTTTTCGGGGCTATGAAGGTCACTAGGAAATCATCCGCGTACCGTACGTGGAGCATTCTAGAAAAGTGTCCGTCGTCCCAAACCTTACTTAAGATTAGACGCTGTTGTTTCTTGAGTATTTTGACTTGAGGTTCTGGCTTCGTGCCTGAAGTACTTGATCTGATTGCTCAGATTCAGCTATGTGGGCTTTATCTATTCCTTCCGTGGCGGTTGAAGTTTCCTCTTCCTCCTCTCTCCATCCACACGTCTAGTTTATGGAAGTAAATGTTGGCGATAAGGGGGAAAGGTTCTTCCTTGGGGAATTCCCCTCCAGTTCTTGATCTCGTCGCGTTGGATCTCCACGTAGCCTGCCCAAAGTAATTTCCAGATGATCCGAATAAAACGTTTCTCCTCTCTCCTCCGTTCCAGTCAATTCACAAGTAGCTTGTGGTCCATCAAGTCAAAGCACTTCATTATATCCCCCAAAGTGGGCCGCCTTGTCGTGGTTTTGGATGGATGAAGCAGCATCCGGAGTGCCAAATGGCAGGACCTGAAGAGACGGAAGCTAGAAGACGAGTCTAGAAGGGTTGTAGACTGCCCTGAGTATGATCGTCAAGACTTCCGAGAGGATCTTGTCCCTTGAGGAGGAGGGCGACCGTTATTAGAAGTCTAAAGTCTCCGCTCTCTTCGGGGATGACGAGTCTTCGACCAGTCTTGAATTGAAATTTTTTGGACTGTAGTTTTTGTATGGGAAGCCGGGTAGGTCCAATTCCGTCCAAGGTTTCCCCGTTCAGTGCAGGGATCATATTCCTGGGAATGGCCTCGATTCGCCCTAAGCTATCTTAATCAGTTTCTTCTTGAACAGTAGTTCGTAGAACCGATGGTTGATGTGCTTGGGATCGCTACCACCGCCACAGTGAAGGATGGCTTGAAGTCTCTCTTTTACCTTTCTTTGGGTCGACTAGAGGAGGTCATGCCAGCGCTTGCGCCTAGCCCATGTAGTGGGGTCGTGGAGACCCCGTTTCTGGCGGGCCTCCTCAGCAGGCTTCGAGGGTGGCCTGCCGTCCGATGCTTGGCCAAAATGGTGTCGACTGAGAAGGTGCCGGGATTGAGAACCTTGGAAGGAGTGCCTGGGTAGCACTCCTTCTCATCCTCACCGGAGTCGGTGAGTCCCCCAAGCTTTCTGGCTTGGAGTGATGGAGAGACTGGCGCGCTGGTCCGGTCAGAAACCCCCCGGATTCGCTCAACATCGAGGCAGCCAACTGGGCTGCGTATGCTTCCTCCCGTGGCCCTTTTGGGGTTACACCTCTAAGAAGCCCCTAAGAGAGGTGAGAGGTAATTTGCCTCCCCCCTCGCCTTTTGCTTGTGGGGCCTCCCCTAGGCAAGTGCTTTCCTTTCCACTTGACCTTGCGCCAGTAGGAGAGGGAATGCGGCCACGTGCCACCACCCCAGGCGGGCGTTTGCCCTTTCGGGGAAAGGAGCCTGAGTCTGGTAGGGTAGCCGCCAGCCATTCTGGTTAGCACCTCGCACTTTCTATCAGTTAATAACATGGTAATGGCACCTGCCAGTACTGGAAGAGATAATAAGGGTGAGAATGCTGTCACTAAAACAAACCACACAAATAAAGGTAATTTATGCATGGTCATTCCAAGGCCGCACATATTAAAGATAATACTGGTAAAATTAATGGCACCTAAAATAAGTAAAACACCTGATGAATGAAGACTAGAAGTGACTAAATCAACGGCTCCTCCGGAATGACTGGTTATACCACTCAGGGGCAGATAGACTATCCATCCTGTACCTGCACCAACTTCTACCAAAGCAAAACTTAAAAGAAGTAACAGTGACGGCGGTAATAGCCAAAAACTTATATTATTCAATCATAGAGATGCCATGTCAGGTGCACCTATAAGAATGAGAACAAACCAATTCAGTTGATTCTGAATATCTCTATTCAGACTAGACTATATCTTTCGCCACCCTAGACTAGAGAGGTGTCGGCACCACGTAAAGTCTCTGAAGATCCTACTTATTTTCCTGGCTTTTTTTCTTTCCTTGCTCTTGTGGCCTTTAGTCTTGGTTTCCTGCTGATCACCTCCTTTTGTTACACACCAGAAACTTTAACTACATTCCACACGCCTGATCCTATTCGATACATCTTCGGGTAAATGCATGACGCTTACTGCGGCGAAGCATCTGTGTCGGTCTTTCAGCCACCAAATAGAATAGGAGACGAGAGGGCAGTTATAGTGTGTCATAGTCTTGGGGTTTTCCAGCATACAGTGGTGTTATAAGAGATGCTTTTTTGAAAGCACCCCCGGCAATGGCCGAATCCCAAGATTCTCTTCTCAGTCTGCCATGGAGATGGCTTTAATCTAAAACCCAGATGAGTGATCCCAATCTCAAGTAGTTCGTTTGGTATATGGATTTTTCTGCAGCCAGACAGAGGTAGGAGTCCCCGGGTCTAAACGGCCCTTTGGCCCTTATTTATTTTATATTTATTCTACAAGGGTATACTTTCAATTATTTGGAAAATTTCAGGCCTAGGGGAATAGATCATGAGACTTCTTTGGGAGTAATTATAAAGCCGACTCTTACTAACATTGCTACTAATCTAATAAGGGTATAGCTAAAATTTTTGTGCTTGATGGATCGTGTTCTAGCTAGAACATTAACTCTCAGAGAGTACTACCCTAACTCATAAATGAAAAATAGGATGTAGAACTGCTGGCGCGGGGCGCTCTATGATGTGGTTATGGAAGTTCTAATCAATAGTAGCATTTGATGCGTGTGGCATGATAACTCTTCTGCCACACACAAAACTCACCAGAGAGCCAGCGTCAGCGTCACAACTCATTCTAGCCAACCCGCTGTTACGGCCAATCTCGCAGACCACCCATATTCCGCCGAATCTTTAACAAGATGGAGTTACCTGGTCTCTTCCTATTCTACTACCATCTAAGACTCGTCGTAGCTTTTGAACAAGAGGTAGATCTGCACCATGAAATATCATTCGAACTATTGGCTTATTTTTGGGCTCTGCCTTCGCTGGAGTATTGTCCCGTGGGGACAGGGATACTTCCATTTTTTTCCTATTAAACTACCTGGAAGAGAAGGACCTAATAAAACCCATCACGGCTATTCAGAGACACACCACCAAGTGGAAAGGGAATTACTGGAAGAGAATCATGATCCGAGATTTGTTAATTACCAAATCCACCTATCATGGCGAGCGTGACCATAAAAAGTATCGTTGAAAAAACGTGAGCTGTTATTAACACATTATGAAGTTAATGATTTCCACTGAGATAGAGTCAAAATTTAACTCTCGTTGGAACAGGAGCTAATCAAGTGCTCTCCGAACCGTGCTAAATAGTCGCCCATTACACGGCTCTCTAATTTGACTTTTTTTGGATGTCGTTATTTTCTCGATGGACCTTGGCAATTCACACACAGAGGAATCTGTTTGCGAAACACAGAGATTATATGTCGCTCTGCGGCGTTGACTTCTTTTCTATTTTCGAGCCCTCGCGCGTGGTGCATATCTACTTGGGTCTTAGATCCGCATAGAGCACACGGTGCCCCGTGGTCGCGTGCTAACCGCCAGGCTAGTGGCGCCGCCATTGGATTACTTTACCCTGTTGTGGGCTAGTGACCACCCTATGGAAACGTGCGCTCTCTAGTGCCAAGGTCTAAGTCGAGCTAGTGATGGAAGCGCTTTCTTGTGGTCTGGTACCCATAAAACAGGTAGCTCCTAGGGTTTGGTGGCGGAGTTGTCGACTATTTGCTGTACCATATACCTCGAGTCTGTTTTGTGGTGCCTTTCTCACTTCCTTTCTTATTTGGCCTTTTGGGAGTTAGTGAGACCGATCGGTAATCCCTCTCTACCAAAAAGAAGCGTGCTGGAATCCTCGTGCCAGGCGCTCTGGAAGACCTTGGCGCCTTTCTTACTTGTATCTGGCAGCGTACATCTTCGCCAAAGAAAAGATGTGCAGACAACGTCAAAAACCTAGGCGAGGACCCTTCCGTTGACCGCGTATTGGAACCAGTGGGTGGGAGCCTGTATTTTGGCTTTTGATTCGCTTTGTGGAAGGCGCAGCAGCTGTCTGGGGTGGCCCCCTGTCTTCTTCAATTAACCCAGCGCCTGTAGCCTTCCTGGACACCTCTCCCTCCATATCTACGGTAATGCCAAAAGCCTGCGACCTCGCGTGGCCGGCGCCGCACCTTCTTTATTGGTTGTGAAGCGTGGCTTTACCGTAGAAGGGTTTCTGTTTGGTGGGTGGCCTAGTAGCGGGATACGCTTAGATGATATGAGTCCTAGAGAAGAAGGAGCTTTCCCCTACCTTGTGTCACACGCCTTCTTTTGGCTTAAGCTTAGCCGGAGTTCTGTCTCAAGGAACTCTTCACATTCCTTCTGGATTGCGTTCTCTATTTCCCCAATGCCTAAAAGTCATCGTATCGGATGTCTTCCATGCGGCAGTAGCTTGGCTTAGCAGATGGCTGGTTCAGAGTAGCTGTCGTGCTTCCAGTTCGCGTCCCTGCCGACTTACCACAGCTGGATCTCTCCGTGGGTGAGGGTACGAGGCACCCTCCGTTTCTATTCATCCGTCTAGATCGTTTAGGTAGAGGTTTGACCAGAGAGGGCTTAAATAAAATGCCTCCTGTACCTGCATTCGCTAACTTCATTACCCCGCCTGGCCAGTGTCGCCTTTAGCTCGCTTTCTACAAGCCATAGGACCTTGTTGGGTCTCCTATGAGTTGGTGCATCAGGTTCACGAAAATACCATGTTGACTGTGTCAAAGAACTTGTGGATGTCTCCTTCTACGAACTTGACATGGATCTGATAGTTCTGTATGGTATATACAAGAGTAGTGTGAATACTTCGTTCCGGGCAAAAGGCGTGTTAACGAGGTGATAACTTTGTTTCATATATAGGTTCAAAGATCAGTTTCACTACTTCTCATACCAGCCTGTCAACGAAACTAGGGCGCACCGGGGTCTCTTCTCGCTTTTACCTAGTGTTGCTATGTACGTTTTCCGTGTCCCCAGCTATTAGGAACTACCATGTATAAGCCTGTTTCCTAGGTTTCGCTACTTCTTAAGTGCCATCGATGGCGCTTAGGCCGTCGGGAGGTCATAGAGGTTTTGTTGGGGTGAGCCTTTTCGTAAGCCATCACCCAAGGATATCCTTTTGAAGTATCCCTTTGCGCTTTCTCACTCCTCAAGCACTTAATCCAAAAAAAAAAGGCCTGTCCAAAGCTTATTCCCTCTCTTTCAAGTGCCGGGGTCCATCCCAGTAAGATGGCATCATGGCAGGCTGCGTCAAATGATACTTGTCAAGGTCCGACAAGTGTGTGTATAGGTCCCTTTCCTTCTGCTTGATGTTGGCTCCAGCGCTTTCCCCTGGGCTCCTTCGGGTAGGCAGGTACTATAGGCCCTCTGACTTCCGAGGTAAATACCTAGGATCTCACCGTTGTTTCCTACATGGCTTGTCCAATCTAAGATCGGAGGCCTTGCGTTGAGATGTCGCTTAGTCTCTTGTCCCCAGTGATATGGGTAATCTACTCTATCTGGCCCCTCCTTCTGGCGTGGCCATGCTTTGGTCGAGGGCACGCCTTTGTGACCTGGTTGACACATTCCATCAATAGGCATAGAGCCAGGCCACGTACGTTCGCGCGCGTCCCCATGCAGAACTCATGGCTGACGCTAATAGTTAGTGGCCGGGCGGCAAGCCCTGAGAGATACTGCGATTCGCCACTTTCGGCCTCATCTCCAAACAAGAAGCCGGCTTGCTCCATACTGTTATCTTCCAGGTAAGCGGCGGCTTTGCCTTCAACGGAGCTTCTTGCACATGCTTTGGTCCTCACGTTCGTTACCGCACATGAGTAAGTGCAACGCCTTTTGTACGTAATTGGACTCGTACTATGTTCGTGCAGGAAACAAACTGGTCGCCCAATTTGATTGCCAGGTTATGCTAATTCCATACAAATTGGTACTAGGAGAGATGTACCCATGACTCCAGCAATAGCACCGAAAATTAAATGTAGAGTACCTATATCTGTCGAGTAAGGGATTAGCCCTTCCCGTGGAACCATGCATAATAGTCTTCCATCACACGGCTCTCTAAGAACCTACCACTCTCAAACCAAATTTCCCCACTCGGCTGAAAGGGAAAATCGAGTGTACTACTCGACCCGTACTGATGAGTAGGCTTATGGCCTTCAATGTATTCCCAATCTAGCTCCGAAAAACGTGAATTCCCCCAGAACAGAAGCTGTTCATCGTGATAATATGCACACAAAGGGCGGCGGAGCTTTTCAGTTGATTGCTACCTCAAACGCTTTCGTTCCTGTAACCTTCTGGTCTCTCTTGGTTACTACCGTTACCCCACTCAATTCCGGTGCCTAGTTTGCACACGGCACCTGTGGCCTTCTGATGGAAATCATCCCTAGAAGATCGCAATCCTACCAGACGGGAGCGTCTAGACGTGGCGTAAATACGATTTCAAGCCCCTGTCTCGGAATCACGTTGAATATCCACCAGAAATTTCCTTCCCGTTTGTCGAATCTCGTTGGAATTGAAAAACTAGTTATTATTCTTATCTTCTTCTGGTCATCCTTTATGACTTTCCTCAAGAATATCTTAATGACTTTCGTTGTCTCTTTTCTGGCTAAGGTGTGGATTAGTAGGGACCAGCGTACAAAATAATCTACGTAGTCCCATATCTTGTAGAAATTAGCACATCAACAGTGGTAATTCAATAGGCTGCGAGCTACGGAGTGAAACCAGAGCACGAAGTCTTCGTCGTTAAGTGAAATCCATTTACCTACACAACGGGTTTTGTCTTTCAGTGAGAAGGTTACGCGATTTCAGACTTTCCTCAATCTTATCTAATGGGCCAAAAATGGAAGAAGTGAAGCCCTGTACCTTCCTACGTGTTGGCGTGCCTTCTCCGTCCGTATCTTGGTCAAAAGGGGGCCTTTCATCCTTACTGCACCACTTTTCCATTCTTTCTCCTCCAGGTTATGGCTTCCTGGACCTCGCCTGGAGTGAAGTTTAACCTGTTGGATAAGGCGGCGGCTAGTTAGAAGGTTTTCTGCGCTGCGAGTCACGGCGCTTATCGTTATTGGCTTGTAGCTCTCAGGGCTTTAGCCAAGTCCGCCTTTTTTTTTGTGGGGATTGGGGATTAAAAAGTTTTGGCAGCTCTATGTTCTGCTTCCTAGACAATTTTCCCAGAGCCTTGATGAAAAAAGCGTGGTGGACCTAGGAGGCTTGGCCTTTTTCTATGGCTTCTAGGGTTAAGATACGATTCCTAACTTGCGTTGTTTATGGCTTTGCCTTAATAAAATTTCAAGTAGGTACACCTTTTTTTCCATCCAAAAAGAACGCTTGCGGCGCTTATGTGGGATATCTATTGCCGCCTTGGCTGAGTTCCAAGTGCAAATTCGAATTAACGAACTGCACGATTCTCTTTACTCTTGACCTTGGTCATCGGCTCTTCGGAGCCAGCGAGACTTGGGAGGAAATCATCTGCAGCATATCGTGCATAGAATATGCGTGCGTACTTTGGGTCTTTCTGGTTCTTCGTCGGGACCAGGCCTGCGGCGGCGCGGTCTCTCTGCAGGCAGTCATGATTTCTGCCTGCTCTTCAGGGGACGAAGTCCACTTCGTTGGCTTTACGGATGAAGGTTTGAACAACTTTGTAGGCTTGTAGAAGAAAAAGGTCAGTGCTTTAAACATCTTTGTCCTGGGCGTCCTTGTAGTAGGCGCAGTCCCGCCGTGGGCTGCTGGAGGCCGCCGCGTGAATATTCTTCAGCTATTTTTTTGGCTACTCTTCAGTCTAACTCGTGCCAGTATATATTACACAGTAGACGAGAGAGGATATCCTGGTGGTACTTTTTCTAGATGGGCTGCCACTGCCGCCAACAAGTCCTGCGTTGAACAGTTCATGTAAGAGATCCATCTACCTCTGATCTTTATGTCTTTTGGGAGGATGGAGATGAACTTGTGCTGGTCTATGGAATCGCAACATTCCTTTCCGTTGGATTCTAAGAACCACAAAGTTCCTGTCCATTTCAGGCGTATTTGTTCCAACCCTGAGGGGCATTCTCTTCCGAGACGAGGTGAGAGGTGTCCAGGAATGGAGGTTCGTAGATATGTTCTATAACCTTTTTCATGGCCTGTTGGACAATCTTGTCACGAAAGTTAAAGAAAAAAAAGTCAAGGGTCTGATTCTTCCAGGCTTGTTAGGTTTGAGTACCATAAAGAAAGCTAGTGCGGCTTCGAAGCGAAATTGTTCATTTCGAAGGAGTTCGGCAGTTCTTTTGAACCAGGCTTGATCTCTGATTTTTTTAGTTTCGCCTTCCTTGTCGTCACCTGGGGTCATGTTAGGCGAGACTTAATTCGTTCATAGGCTGCAATCAAGAAGTTGGGATCCTAGGGAGTAGATTTTTTTTAACTGGCTTGATGTCGAGTTCTGTTCGAGAGTTTCGAGTTTACGCCTCCGGCACCGTCTACCCGGCTAGCGTCAGCTGGGGATTTTCTACTCGTTTGGTTCTCAGTTGAGTTAATATCCTGCTGGCTTTCGGCCTGGGGCTTACTACTCATCCCTGGGTGTGACCGAGGGGTCCCGCCCTCAACGCCGTCATCTCCAAATCGCGCGGAATGGCCTGTCCTACCTAGCGCATCAGGTGAGCTTATAGCTTCACTGCTATACGAGCGTTTCGATCCGATTTGCCTTTTCTCAGGGACGCTCCTTTCTCCCCACAAAGTAGGATATTCGGATGAGATCGGCACTCGTAAGCCGTAGACAGCAAACCGTCTACGCTCCACAAAGACAGAGGGCGCATCGTCGGTATTCGTTTTCCTAGACTTGCCAAACCTACCCCAACGCAGGACATCACTCTCCTACTAGTTCTCGGCTGAGTTGCGTGAGGTTAACGCCTGTCGTCCCGGCGTGGGTTGCTCGAGACCCAGCGATTATAGCATGCAGAGCGTCGCACTTGTGGTTTGTGGAAAAAAGCCATCTTTGTGCAAAATTTTTCGTTTCAGAACCCCATCTTTCAATAATACCATGCTTTGTTAAACTAGTTTAGACTGATGTTTTCGCAATTTAGAAAAGCGAAATTCGTCACAAACTGTTTCGCGAAAACAAGTTACTATCTTCTCCTGTAAACTCATGCGAGAATGCTCTTGAATAGCTAACAGTGTTTTTAACTTCTGTTCCATTTGTTGGCACAATACAGCTTACACTGTCTCTTTGCACTTAGGCGCACAGCGCGTAACCATATCATTTATGCATGATTCTCCAATCATTTGCGTACCTGAACGCAAGCTTATACTACATAATTCATGCTGTTTCTTTAACTCGGACAACAGAGCCTCTTTAGAACTTATCAATTGCTGTAACTCTGAAAGAATGGCTTCGCTCCTCGCATCAAAAGTAGCTTCAAAAGTTTCACCAAAGGTTTTTTTACTAAATATAACAAAACCTATAAAACTACGAGCTACAAGAACTTCTTCATTATAAATTAAGATTTATTTAGAACTCAAAACACTAAAAATTGGAATAGCAAATATTATCAATTCACGCAT